ATGAATTTTTTACCATAAAAGAATTTTTCCCTCCCCTTTTGACAGATATGAATTTTATTGATCCGTAAGAATAATGCCAGAAATTTGAATGTAGTATACACAACAATCGGAATTTCTGGCATTATTTTGACTGAGTTTATCAATTAAGCAATTTTGAATTTGATTCGGATAGTGATTCAAAAGGATGGTACATTTTTACACTCACAAAAGCTAATAGTTTTTTAGTACGAAGATTCTGTTGATTTATTTCTAGATCTAATTAATTTGTCATTAACTTAGTATCACAGTATCCTATGATGTAAGACAGGGCAAATGTGCATCTGGTTGCTTGCATATAACATATATGGTACAGAATATATAGGAAAAATGTACCATCACCGAATTTTGAATCGTGGATACATATAGATCCTTAACATACTGAAACGGCTGCCATTATTGGTATCAAACCAATAGCGATTCATACAAGCTAAATCTTCTAATCGAAAATTAGGCCAAAGAAAGAACTTGAGTTTAATTAATTCATTTTGATCTCTATCAAGGTGTTTACTTTCATCCAAAAATTGACCCCAGCTTTTTATGTTGTTCTCCTTGCAAAATACTGGATTTCTATCCACACCATTCCTATTCTTGAAATTCAAATTTAAAGAATTGAGAATTCTCAATTCTCTACGCCGTCTAGACGATAAAATCATTTCAGGAACAAGCAAATCAAAATGATCCTTATCAACATCTTTTTGTTTTCCGTATCTTTGATTAGTTTGTTGCTTACTCTTATGAACTAATGAAATACCTATGGCTTGATACATAAGAAATTCTTCGAGATCTTTTATAGACGAAGTTAATAGGGGTTGGAACTTCATCAAACCAAATTCCGCCCAGCTAAACAGAGTAGACTCCTTCGAATAATGACTGACAATTCTGTCTAGCGGCAGATCTCCCATTTTCAAATAGGCTAAAAGCCTTCGTTTACTTTGTAAACGCCCTTTTGTGTTACCCACCATCTGCATTAAGCTCAGCCGCTCGAGCATACCCTCCTCAACTAGTCGCTCGGTGTGGATGCTAAAACCCAAATACTTCGCTTGAAGGTCAACGAAATCTACTAGCCTCGGCGAGTCACTCCGGTATTGTGTTTTTTTTTTACTGAACCCTTTTTCATAATCTTCTCTAATAACTTCTTGGATGTCTTCGATGTCGATGTCTTCGATGTTTTGACTAACATTTGCTTTTCCTTGACTAACTTCTTCTTCTTCTTCTTTTCCTTTAGTTGCTTTTCCTTGACTAACTTCTTCTTCTTCTTCTTCTTCTTCTTCTTCTTTTCCTTTGAAATTTAAAAGAAGTAACTTCATAGGTCTAAGCCACGGGTTCATTTGATATGTCCTCTTACGTAGCAGAAATTCTGGGAAGAACCAATCTTCCTGATTCGAATCTTCCTCATTCGAATTCGCTCTGGGTGCCTTTAAGATTTCTTCATTCATTCCCATCCAATTAAAAAGGCTTTTTTTGTCTTCTTTGATTTCTGGATTTTCTTTGAGTTCTGGATCTTCTTTGAGTTCTGGATCCTTTTCGATTTCTGGATCCAAGAGCATTTTTGGAACGATATCATAAATAAGACCTCTATTCTCATTCTCAATTATTTCAGAATTCTCATTCTCAATTATTTCAGAATTCTGAGTCTCAATTATTTTAGAATTCTGAGTCTCAATTATTTTAGAATTCTGAGTCTCAATCTTAGTATTTGTATTATGGTTAGGGTCGATCTTTTTCCCAGCCTCCAAATTGACTAGATATTTTTCGAAAAACTTCCAATCAAAGTCCATATATTTTCTTTCAGGTTTTTTCTTTCGCATTTTTTTCAGAGACATAGAAACCTTGTCTAGATAATTGTCTAGAGAATTCTTGTCTAGATAAACCTCGTCTAGATAATCCTTGTAATAATCCTTTTCTAGATAAAGCTGGTCTAGAGAATCCTTGAAATAAACCTTGTCTAGAAAACTCTTGTCTAGATAATCCTTGTGATAATCCTTGTCTACATAAGTATTGTCTAGATAATTGTGTAGATAAGTATTGTCTCGATAAAGCTTGTCTAGAAACTTCTTGTCTAGTATACAATCCTTGAAATAAGTCTTGAAAACAATCTCCTCTGGTATATCAAATAAGTCGATCTCTTGGCTCTTATTTACTTGTAATGGCAATTTAGAAATAGAGGAGTCCTTCTTAGTTTCAGAAGAAATGTATTTATATGCTAAAAGATCATATTTATAGTTTTTCTGAAACTTAGTTTTTTGATTTCTTACTAATGAATATACTTCAGAATCATCTTGTTTTTTGGAATGAAGTAATGGGTCTTTTTCATATGAATCTCCTTTATTTAAATCGTTATTTTGAGGCGTATGGCGTCGGTTGACTTTATTTCGCCAGGTTTGTGCGCCTACTCGCTCCCAATGAACCTTAGATAAATTGTATTGAGACTGACCTCTTAACCAGTTTTTCCATGGATTCGTTCCAAAATTTCGAAGTTTCTTATGCTTTAATTCGGAATGAAATATTCCCTGTCTTTCAAAAGAATCCTTTATTGCAGTCTTAAGAAAAAAAGACGTTCCGCGATATTGAAGAACAGATCTTAACTTATCACTAACTAGGGTTTGTGATAATTTGTAAAATACATATGCTTGTGACAGGGAAGATAAATTTGGCAAGGAAGCAAATTTCGGAACAATCTGTGACTTCCGCTTATTTATATTTTTTATAGTCGAACTAAAGGTAATTCTTTTTTGATTTGTTTCAGTATTGGAAATGTCTTTCTCAAAAAAATTTTTTGTTAAATTGATTCTAGGAATCTTAATGATACATAGAAAGATATCTAGGTATATTTTGTATATTTTTTCAATGAAAATTTTTTGAAAATAATTCCATTTACTTATTAATCGAACATTTCTTCTTTTTACAATTTTCCAAATATTTTTTGGTGATTCTACATTATTATTTTGCTTTTTGTTGTTAGGACTATTATTTAGTCCTGGAGTTACTTTTTTTTTTTCTTTTGTAATTCTTTCTATTTGATTTTTGATTGTGCTTGTTCTATTAATCAGATTTTGTATTTTTTCTTCTGAATTTGTAGAAGCTGTAGATCGAATTTGACTAAATGATTCATGAATTATCTCATTGCTGATTATAGAATCTTTTTCTTTTTGAGTTTCACTCGATTCATCTACTCCTATCCCTTTCAATCTTGTATTTTTTTTTATTATTTTCAAAATTGTGCTTTTTAGAACTAGAACCCTTTCTTTAAGCCGTTTTATGCTTTCTTTTGGGTTTCCTAGAACTCTAACAAAATTTTGCTTTATTTTTTGGTTGAAAACGCTTCTTATAAGTCGAAAGGCGCTCCCTTCCAATTTTTCTGCTGCTAATCTTTGACTTTTTTTGCCTAATTCGTTAAAAATGGGCCCCCAAAAAATGGAAAAGGAACGGTTGGGTCGGGCACCACCCCAAGGATAGTCAGCTAGTCCCCAGAAAGACCTTATAAAAGCATAATCGTTGGTTATCCTTTGTCTATCATCCGCTGTGTGCCAAGGTTTCAACTCTAAAGGCCATAAAACTTTGACCTGAAGACCGTATTCCCACCACTCCTCCGGAAAGTTGCTGATGGATATGACGCCTATAGCAAAACCGTCATCGTTGCATAAAAGATGAGTCTCGTTTTCCCAGTCCTTTCTATCCTCAGCCCACTCGGGCTGCTGCAAAAATAAGATACGACCAATATTTTTAGCTATTATCGCTAAAGGCAATGCAATATATATTCTAAAATAGGAGTTAAAAATTAATACGATACCTCTTACTCCTAGCCCATAATAAAGCTCATTCCATGCATCTATTCCATCCATCCGGAACAGCTCTTCTTCGGGGTCTAGTTCGATTTTCTCTTTTTTGATTCTTTTCAATTTTTTCCGTTCTTTCAATGCTTTGCTTTTTTTTTCGTCTATCTTCCTTTTTGTCTTCCTTTTTGTTTTTGTCTGTTCTTTCTTAGGTCCCTTAAGAGTGAAAAGGTCCCCTTTTTTGATTCCAAACCTATGCAGCAAATTTTGCATTTTCAAAACAAGGGGTTTCACTACCCTAAAAGAACTAGACAGTGTACTTTTTAAGAAGCCCAAAAAAAGAGGGGAATGCGGAAACATTTCAATCTGTCTTACAACAACTCCGTTTTTACGCCTTAGGACGCTCGCAACACCTTTGATGTCATCCTGATGCCAAAATTGGTCGCGCACCGCTCTCAAGGAGGTCCTCCACACGTCCTTATTCTCGGTTTTCCACTCGATATTGGTGATGAGGCTGCCAACGTGAACATGAGCAAGGCTTTTCTCAAAGTCAATACTATAAGGGTCTCCCCCACTCTTGATCAAATCCTTCTTAACCTTCTCATTAATCTCTTTAGCAATCTCCGGATCAATCTTATTACTATCTTTAGAAAGATTTTTGATAAGTAAATTTTGAGTATCCTGATTCAAAATAATTTCATATTTGTATTGTGCTGATATAATATCAAAGCACTCATTATCTCCCCGCTTGGTCACAAAGGGTTCGCCCAGGTCGTATGCGACCTCGCGGAGTAATACGTATGACCAGCGAGGGACGCGTTGACTGATGTGCGCTCGTCCCACACTTTCTCCCACTTTATAAGTCCTTAGTTGCTTTAGCTTTTTTAGTTTTCGCTGGTTCCAATCAATGCCTCCCCCCCCTTTTTCCCAAGGCTTAGAAAAAAATTTTGCCAAAGGATTATAATATAATTTTCCTTCTGCTCTTAGTTTTAGTGTTTTACTTTTTAGTATCGCGAACATTCTCTCTTCAAATTTTGGGGACTCGAAAATGAAACCTGGCAAAAGGGTCTCATGAATTTGATTTAGAGCAAGGATTTGCTTAAGTTGAGATTCTGTAGGTTCATCGTCGATTCTTTCACGAGATTTTGTAGTTCCATTTTTTTTTCTTCGACGAGATTGCATTGCATTCTGGACTTTTTCACGAGATTGCATTGCATTCTTTTTTCTTCGACGAGATTGCATTGCATTCTTTTTTCTTCCACTAGATTTACGAGATTTAATTACATTGTAGACTTTTTCACGAAATTCACCCAATTGAAGAAGTGCCCTTTCTTCGCTTAGACGTGCTTCTTCGCGTAGACGTGCTTCTTCGCGTAGACGTGCTTCTTCGCGTAGACGTGCCTCTTCTTCCCTTTTCTCCTGTTCTTTGCTTTTCGGTGCCTTTTCTTCGCTTTTCTCCTTTTCTTCGCTTTTCTCCTTTTCTTCGCTTTTCTCCTTTTCTTCGCTTTTCTCCTTTTCTTCGCTTTTCTCCTTTTCTTCGCTTTTCTCCTTTTCTTCGGGATCCTCGATTACTTTTCTAAACTTTTTGATTCTTCCACGAGAGGGCCCATTCAACAAAGGATCATACCTTTTTGGTAGGCAGAGGCAGGTTTCGTTCATTTTCTCAATACAAACCCGAGTCCTTTTGTCGAGTATATCTAGAAAAAGAAATCCCGTGTCTAGAGCCTCAATTCTCTTTATAAACTCGTTATTTAAGTTGTTTTGTCTTTGTTTGTTCTTAGAAAGCCAATCTTTGTCTAGTTTATCAAAGGAGAGTCTTTCTACTGTGGACGAAGATATCATCCCTTTCGTCAGTTCCTTAAAACTAGAAAAACTTGGAGGATCTGTAAAAGATATTCTTTTTTTTCCATCACTTCGGCATGTATCAAAAAAATATTGTGAAGCTTCCTTTCTTACAGCCCCCAAAAAGTGTTGATTGCTTATGTATCGTACTGGACGAGTCCATTGAAACTGAAAAAAATCGGCCGCTAAAATGCCTTCCACCACTATGGGTGCTTTTTGATCTTTTTCTTCATCCAGATCCGCTCCCCAACGCGTGGGAGGAATTTCTTCTTTGAATAGCACTTTTTTTCGTGCAATCTCCTCTTTCTTTTCCTCTTCCTTTTCCTCTTCCTCGTCCTCGTCCTCCCAGTAAGTGTCAGCTTCTCGGCCTTGTCTGGCTAACCAATTTGGTTGCAGTTGTGGGGCTTGGACGCTTGTCAGTGGATGTGGAAAAATGAATAAAGGTATTCTGCCTAAATAGTAGGCACAGGTAACAAATAAGAAAATATTCACGAACCGACCCGTGTTTCTCCTCAAGTTTATTAACAGCAAGTACTGAATTTCTGACACAACCCACTGAAAGGTTCGCATAAGGAATTCAAATTCTTCCCCAAGGGACCTAACAAGGTACTGATAAATCTTCTTTTTGTATTTATTCAATTCTGACTTAATGTACTTATTCAATTCTGACACACGGTACTGAAAGTGTGAAAAACGGACCTGAAATTTTGCCCCAAGGTACTTATAAATGTACTTATCCAATGCTGACACAAGTTCCTTCTTAGATCTACTCAAAAGATAGATCCGTATCCAGTCGAATAATCTTTTCGTGAATAAAAGGAAACAAATGTGACCAATTAACCAACCAACAAAACTACTTGTTACAAATAACATCTTGTTGTTGCATCGAAACATATAAACATTGACTAATCTGGCTAACGTTGAATTTGGTAAAAGGATCTGGTTGGCTAATTGAAAAATGAAAGTATTCAGGAAAATGAGGAAATTGCTTCTGGTACTGGTAGTGATAGTATAGTCCCAATTGTCGGCTGCGAAATAAAGCAAAAGATACGGTAGAAATAGTACAGCTAGTATATGAGGTGTGCACAATAGTAGATGCAGAGGCCTATTATAGATCGACATGAACCTCACGAGCTGGCCCATAATCAAACCAGTTATTGCTGCTGCCTTCTGCTCGGGTTCTTCAACGAAAAGGAAGAGATAAGCGGGCCTTATGGAGAATGTAGTTAGAAATCCATAATAGAGTCCGACCCCAACGACCGAATTGGTTATCTTCATACACAAGCTTACGAATGATTGAAATAGCATGATCACCACCTCCTTGGTTTTATTTTTTTTTCTATTGTCTATTGCAATAGACAATAAAATTTGTATCTCTTTTTGTTTATATATTGAATTATATATATGTGATTATTTTTCGTTTTTATAGAAATTATTTCTTTATATAAATTATTTAAACGACCGAATTGATTATCTTGAGGCATAAAGGTACTAAAGATTACAAAATCATGATAACCCTCCAGTTTTTCTTTTTTGTTTTCTATTGCTATAGAATTTGTATAGTTCTTATTTCGTTCTTAGGATGATGATTTTGAAACTTTCCATATATAGAAAAGAAATAGAAAAAGATAGACTAGAAAGGATATCCATTATGTCAATGACACCAAAAGGATATTAAATAAATGGAATTGGGATAAGGATGGAATATAATGAAATAGAGCCACTTTGAGGTTCCCTATGAAATGAGGCATGGAAGGGAGCCACTACGAAGAAGTTCGGGGAGTTACGAAGGAAGCTTCGAGCTCATAGTGGTCATGGGTTGAGAACGGGAATTGACCTCTATGAG